TATGCTAAGTATGATGAGACCTTTTTTCTTTTTGTACAAACCGAGAAAGGGAAAAGAAAGAATAAATAATAAGAAATGACACTTCTATCATCTAGCATCTAGCAGAGGAGCAGAAATACCCCCTTATTTTATATTCCCATTGTTGTTGCTTCACTTCACTAACAAGGATTTTTCAAATCCAAGAAATCACTGGATCTATGATTCATTGGAATAAAACAAGAAAGAAATGGCCTGACCAGGTCAGTACCTAGCCAGGCCAGAGGATCCAAAAATATTTCAAACGAACGAAAGTTTCTTTCCTTTTTTTCTATGGAAAATATCCTCGGTATCGAAATGGAATTCGAATGGAATTCCTAATAAAAGAAATCTCTATTTAAATTAGGATCTAATGAGTCTCTCTAGTCTAGAATCAAAAAGAGTCTAGAATCAAAAATAAAAAAGAAAGACTAAATGAAATTTTGAATAAAGAAAGACTTTTTTTTTTATTTCATGCATAATCATACTAGGGTAATTCTCCTTTTTCAAGTGGGAGAGATGGCTGAGTGGACGAAAGCGGCGGATTGCTAATCTGTTGTACGACTTATTCGTACCGAGGGTTCGAATCCCTCTCTTTCCGTCTCCTCTGATGACTTGATATTCGCCTTTCAAAAAAAAACCGAACCATTTTCTCTGACTGTATCATAGTTCAATGTCTAGAATAGAGAAAATAATACAAAAATTAGGAAATCGAGCAACGAAAAAAACCGCCTTTTTTATTCCTCACGCCCAGGATTACGTCCTGGATCATTAGATAGGAATCCGAAAATGAAGAGAGAAACAAAGAATATCACTACTGTGTAAACGACGAGTTTGAGAGTAAGCATTACAAAATCTCCAAGATCATTTTTGGAAAAAGGGAGAATAGATTATCCATTTTTAGACCGCATATCCTATTTTGTTTGACACCAAGAAATGAAGTGCTTTCTACAAAAGAAAGTCATTTTCAGAAATGCATTTGTAATAAGAGTCTTTCACCAAAATTCTCTTTCATGCCCCATCTCTATATATTGTAATTGTAGGGAACCCTAATTAATTTAATACTAATTAATAGTAGTAGGGTCCTCGGTCACTTGTAAGAATGAGGATATAGGCGGTCCAAAAATTTCTCTGTGTGAATCGAGGGTTCCTAATGTAAGACTTATCGCAGCTTATCCATTAGTAGAATCTTTTTTTCTCCTAAAAATGGAGGAATGTTTGTATTGTAAGACAGTAGTAAAAATATCATCGAAAACTTACAGCAGCTTGCCAAACAAGGGCTAAGAGCAAAAAGAGCACAGGTATGACTGGCATAACATCTACGATTGGAGTCAAAAAAGCGTAAGCCTCGGGCAATTTAGCGAAAACAAAACTAATTGAATGAAGGGCAGAATTAAGACAGATACAGATCAAACCAAAGATATTCAGCATAACAAACATTTCCTTCTTTAATTGTATTTTGATTGAGTGATATGATAGAAGGAAAAAATAAAGTAAAGTAATTAAGGTACACCAAAAATCTTTATTTTTCTTTGAATCACCCAATCAAAAAGCCTTCCCTGCTCAAACGAGAGTAGAAGGAATCATACTTTCATACATTATCTTAATTGAATTATATGGAATGATCAATAAATTCTGTTGGATTTTACTACACGTGTTAAATCCTAGCAATAATCGAATCTAGTTCATAGAGATTTGAGCGGAAATTGACGAATACCCAATACCGATTGTAGTCTTTTTTCGAACTAGGAATAGGAAATCAAATACTAAATGGGGCGTGGCCAAGCGGTAAGGCACCGGGTTTTGGTCCCGACATTCGAAGGTTCGAATCCTTCCGTCCCAGGGCAGTTTGATTCTAAATCGAAACTCTTTTTTCGAATCTAGAATCTTCTGCTTCACTTAAAAAAAAAAGTGATATTGGTGCTATCGAAATACTTACCGGTTCATATAGAAAAGTCTCAAGTATCAAGTATAAATATTCCTAGGGACCTATTGTTTTGAGTCAGGCAATAACTATTCATGATTCCATATATGAATCAATTCCATAACGAATTTCGGACAAGAGGGATGTTATGGTAAAACTTCGTTTGAAACGTTGTGGGAGAAAGCAACGTGTGACTTGAAGGACATGATCGGTTGTGGACTTTTCCATCCGCCATTTTTTATAGAAAGAAAAATGTTTCTTGGCTCGACATAGTTTGTCCTGTTCCACTAGACCAACCCGTTTTTACTGGGTTGATAATACTAACTGATGGAGCTCGAGCAGAAAATTATTTATTCATTTCTCAGGAAGAGCGATCTAGGGTTAGTGTAAATCAATAAGTAGGGAAAACTTCGTAAATATTTCTTCAATATAGAAATCGAAAACATATGAATTCAACAAAAGTTTCAAGAAGAGTTTGTTGAAATCGAGAAAACTCTTTTGATTTCAATTCGAAGTCTATCACAAGGGAATTCACCGTTAATATGATTCTTCACTAGAAAGAAATCTCAAAAGGTACGTTGCTGCCATTTTGAAACGATTAAAGATCACCGAAGTAATGTCTAAACCCAATGATTCAAAGCAAAGATAAGGGATTCCACAACAAGAAAATGCCAATTTTGAATTGTTTTAACCCTAAGAGGATTCTAAACGAGACAAACAAAAAAGGTTTGAGACAGCTCAATAAAATGAAATGACTACGTCTAAGAATTTTCCTTTTAGCTCTGGGAGAATTAGACAACTTGAGTTAGGAGGAAGGATGATTTTTCTTTTCTGTTTCGGGACGGAAGAAAAAAACGAATCAAAGCATAGTAATGAATTAGAAAATTTGATAACTCGATTTGGAGCTATAAACTATAGAATTCAAATCATTCTTTCTCGAGCCGTACGAGGATAAAACCTCTTCTACGTTTCCAGGGGGGGCATTATTCATCTATATCTATCCCAATGAGCGGTCTATCGAATCGTGGCAATTGATGTTCGATCCCGAAGAGAAGGCAGGGATCTCGCGAAAGTGGGTTTTTACGATCCGAAACAGGGACAAACTTATTTAAATGTCCCTTTTATTCTATATTTCCTCGAACAGGGGGCTCAACCAACAAAAATTGTTCACGATATTTCAAAAAAAGGGCTATGTCAGGGTAAAGAACTTCGAGTTAATTATTAATTAAACAAACTCAAAAAAAGACTGAAAAAGTAAGGAAAGAAGAGCTTCCCTGTTAGTATTCTAGTTTGGTTCCGATTTTGTGGTTCATAGTGTATTAGTCAATATGTTGACAATAGTGTATTAATCAATTAGATCCTAGATAAAAGAAATAGATCTAGGATTCCATTTTATTTTGTTTTTAGGAGAGGCTGGGCTGCCCTTTCCTATTTGAGTATTTTATTCATGTTAATGAAATTCATTTTCATTAAGAATTAGGGCTATACGGATTCGAACCATAGACTTTGTTGGTAAAACATATCGAACTTTTTATTTTTCTTATCGTATTATCGAAATGGTTCGAACTGTTTCAAAGACCCAACGTGCATTTTTTGTTGCATTGGGCTCGTTCATGAACGGAGCTAAATATCGGATAGTTTGCCATACTTTACAGAAAGATAACGAGATGGCTCCACGTGCTTTGATTCATTAGTTGAATGCTGATCCAGAAGCAATACCAAACAAAGTGTTTCAAAGAAGAGTTACCTTGACATAGGTCCGCCTCCGGCCTAGATTAACTTAAGTGAAATGAAGTCTCTATCGCTCGGCTCAAAGAGTCAAATAGGAAACTTTATACACCTTCAAGTTCATAGGACGAAAAGATATTATATTAGGTTGAGCTCCTTAGACTCATTATGTCTAGCATTGAATGGACTGGGTATTTACCTTATCAATTATGATATCAACGTTGGGTTCCATTTGTAGCCTAAAATTGGCACCCAAACCGGACGGAAACAAAAGTCCGGCTATTGGTCTCTTGTTTCCTCGAATACATAGAGTAAGACCCAGATTTCTCCATAAGATCCATTCTGTTGATTGCATGATGGACTCCCCTGAAAACATTGGCGCGCGTGTAAACGCGGTGCTCTACCTAACTGAGCTATAGCCCTTGTGCTACCTATATTTAGCATGTAAAGAATTTCTTGTCAAGATGAATATCCAACATGATAGCTTCGGCTCTGTTTCCTGCCATGCCAAGGATTGCTATTGCGTCGAAATGAGATTCCGTCTATAATTAATCCATCGATATGATGGGTCCCTTTTGTTTCTCTTTGTGATGATAAATGACCTACTTAACCCAGTGGTTAGAGTATTGCTTTCATACGGCGAGAGTCATTGGTTCAAATCCAATAGTAGGTAGAACTTATTAGATACCGGCGACACTGGTATCTAATAAGTTTTGCTACCCACCCTCTTTTTTCTTTATTGCCCCCACTCCTCGGATTCTAGTTCTTTTTTGCTTGGACTAGATTACCATTCCATTTTAATGGAATCATATGGGCAGAATCCAAATACGTTGGATAAACGGAACTTCCTTGGATTATTTGGGCGCACCAGGGAGCTACGAAATAACATCGAGGGTCTCGACTCGTGTCCGAGCTCGTCTGACAGCTAAATTTGCCTCAATTGTTTGTCTCTTGCCTTCAGCTCTACTCAAGTTAGCTTCAGTTATTTCAAGAGTTTGCTGAGCTTCTTGTGGATCAATGTCACTATCCTTTTCCGCATCATTTACTAAAATGGTGATCTCATTATTGCCGATTCTAGCGAAACCACCCATGAGAGCGATTTTGACCCATTGGTCATTAATACGTATTTTCAAAAGCCCTATATCTAGAGCTGTGGCAATAGGGGCGTGATTTGGTAATACACCAATTTGGCCACTATTAGTAGATAAAATGATTTCTTTCGCTTCTGCATCCCAAACAATTTGATTAGGAGTCAATACACAAAGATGAAAAGTCATTTCTGGCTCTCCACTTCTAAGTTCATAGCCTTCCCGGTAGCTTCATCGATGGTACC